TCTACATTTGTTCGAATAAAATGTTTAGCTAATTCCATGCGTCTAACCAAAAAATCCTTTCTTCTTCTAATTTTTCTATCTTCCCATTCATTTCCAGTGGACCCCTCATCTCCTAATTCCTTCCATTCTACCAATGAGTTATCTATAATAATTCGCAAATCTGAATCGGATAATTGTTCTCTGATAGCACCTGCTCCTGTAGAGATTTCTCGATTTCGAAATGTCTCGAAGCCTTGAGTAGTAAAAAAAAGTGGGATGCTGTATTTCCAGGATTGGATTTCATATTCGAATGAACCTCGTAATCGTAAGAAAGTAGGTTTTTTAGATATGGGCCTAGCAAAAGAAAAATCGAGATAGGTTCCTATAGGATTGGATTTCCCCCTTTAAAATCGGACGTGAAGGTTTCCTCTCATCCGGCTCAAGTAGTTACACCAAAAAAGGGGGTTCTTTCTTATTTTTAAACTTTGTTTTGTTCGATAAAACCCTACCCTACAAAGAGCTACTCCTTACTCAAGTTCCCAGTAAGGGCCAACCTTTCATTCCTTTTTTTTTACTTAAAAAAAAAAAAAGAATGAATTACTTATGACAAAATGGAAATGTGAAATTTTTGAGTAGTCTACTTCCCCTCAAATGATGAATCCCTTTAAAGGGGATACTTTGGGACTCGTAAGGGATTTACTTGTCTATATATCATTCCCTTCGATCTTTTAGGTCTCTACTCACCTCGATGGTTATGCCATGATGTCCTTTGAAGTATATATGCGATAGATAGACTCCAGTAACCATGCTATATTATATTTGCTTGCTTAAAGAGAATCTCTCTCTAAAAGAAATGGAATGGCTAATTCCACGAAAAAGTCTTTTTTTTTTCACGAGATATAACTAGCAATTCCTATTTATCTGTTATAGAATCGACCATAGATCAATTCCCCTTTCATTTGGAAGTATTGAATATACTCATAATTCTGAGTTTCATGTTACTTTTCCCAAAACACATGTCAGAGCCGGGGCATCCCATTCAATCTGATTGGGATGACAGTTTCTCAGTCCGAATCTGTAAAATGAAAATTTTGATCAAATCACACATCGCAGTATACTAGGCCCTCTAATTCTTTAAGGGGTTTATCTAAAAGATTTGCGATATAACTAGGAAGACGTTTCAAATACCACACATGAGTCACTGGACATGCGAGTTTGATGTATCCCATTTGATATCTTCGTATCCTAGAATCAACAAATTCCACCCCGCATTGTTCACAAAATTTCGGGTCTTCTTTTTCAGCTCTGATCACTCGATAATTTCCACAAGCACAAATTCTACTTTTTATGGGTCCAAAGATTCTTTCACAAAACAATCCATCTTTTTCCGGTTTATTGGTTTTATAATGAAAAGTATAGGGTTTTTTCACCTCTCCAACTATCTCTCCATTAGGTAGGATTTTGTTGGCCCAAGCCCTTATTTGTTGAGGAGAAACTGGTCCAATTCGAAGTTGTTGATGTTTATACCGGTCGATCATAGAATAGAAATTCTGATTCATTCAGATCAAGCTTCTTTCCTATTAATCTGGAAGTTCTTCTCAGATACAAGGAAATGATTCAGTTCTAGAGCCAAAGATCGTAGTTCTCGAACGAGCAATCGAAAAGATTCTGGAGCATCCTCGGGGTTAGGTACTGTTCCTCCAACGATTGTAGCACCAAGTACTTCTTGACGAGCTCTAATATGATCAGATTTATAAGTAAGCATCTCTTGTAAAATATGAGCAACACCAAATCCTTCTAGAGCCCAAACTTCCATTTCTCCTACTCGTTGTCCCCCTTGCTTGGCCCTTCCTCTAAGGGGTTGTTGTGTAACAAGTGCGTAATGCCCACTAGAACGTCCATGGATTTTATCATCAACTTGATGAATTAATTTTAGGATATAGGACTTTCCTATTAGAACAGGTTGTTCAAAAGGATCCCCTGTTCTTCCATCAAATATTCTGCTTTTTCCTGGATACTCGGGTTCAAATACCCATGGATTTTTTGTTTGCTTACAGGCTTCATATAATTCAGAAAACACTAGTTTTCTCGAAGCCTCTTGTTCATATCTCTCATCAAAAGGTGCTATTCTATAATGTTTCTTTAGCAGATCCCCTGCTAATCCGAGCGAACATTCAAATATCTGTCCCACATTCATTCGTGAGGGTACTCCTAATGGGTTGAAGACCATATCAACAGGTGTTCCATCTTGCAAATAGGGCATATCTTGTCTAGGCAAAATTTTTGAAATGATACCTTTATTCCCATGTCTTCCAGCTACTTTATCACCTACTTTGATTTCACGTTTCTGTGAAATATATACACGAATCATTTCTGGATTATAACTGGAACCCCCCTTTTTCTGGATCCATCTCACATCAATAACGCGACCCCTTCCACCTATAGGTAGTTTTAGAGAAGTTTCTTTTGCAGTAGATACCTGAATGCCAAGTATGACTCGTAATAATCTATCCTCCGGGGA